CGTACCTATTACTGCACCATGACAAGCTTATCTACAATGAAGTAGGTCATGATACCTTCTTAACCAAGATCTTACGGGTTTGAGTTAAGATATGTTATGGCTTAGCACTATAAAAGGATTACACTTGGAGCTGTTGTGTTCTCAACAGCAGACGTCCCAGGCCATTTACCTTCTTTTTTCAATCTGTAAATAAAATAATTAAAAGGAGACCGATAGGTCGATGAGCACGCTAGTGCGAAGAATACGAAGTAGTTGAGCACGCTAGTTAAAGAGTACGAAGTAGGTGAGCACGTTAGTGCGAATGGTACGAAGTATACTATAAGCATAGGGTAAAGAGCCCGATTTGTACACCCAGCGTAGTCTCCTCTTCGAAACTCCATGTAAAACTGCCATACCTGATTTAAACGCCATAAATCTTCAGGAATGTCAGCTGCCAGCCAGTCAGACTGGTACATGGGCCCCGATAGTAGTGCTTCAATTGTAACCTCCGGAGCTAAGGCCACTTTAAGGTACCACACCCAGTATTGCATTTGTTGACGAACACGATCGCGAGTGAATGTTCTCTCATTCATCCGGTAGGATTCTGATAATTAATGTACTTTTCCATATATATCAGACATCGCGATACAGAGTAGAGCGCCTTACACCACAGTGAAAGCGTTATAATGTACTTTTCCATATATATCCGACATCAATCCACATTCAAATAGTAACAGTATCTTCAGGAATACATGGAGAGGAATCTGGAGTATATGCAACAAGACATCCGACTCCTTGCAATTTTCCAAACCGTATCGCTTGAGAATCTCGATCGAGTATTGTGACTGTGATAATAGCATATCCTCTCCTTCATAGGTGATTTGAACTCCAAGGAAGAAGCTCAAGATGCCTAAATCACGACATGCAAATGTAGAGCATAAAATAGAAATGAAGTCGTTGACCATTTGCTTACTTCCTCCTGTGATGACAAGGTCATCGACGTATACCAGGATGAAGATGGAAGTGAACTCAGAATGTTTGTAGAACAAAGAGGCGTCTGCTTGACTGTTGGAGTAGCCATTGCTCAACAAGAAGCTTTGTAGCCTCTGGTACCAAGCTCGGGGAGACTGCCGCAACCCGTATAAAGCCTTCCGCAATCTACAAACGTGAGAGGGTCGAGATTTATCGACAAAACCCTGTGGTTGTTGGAGGAATACTGTCTCGGAGATGAATCCGTTCAAGAATGCGTTCTTGACGTCTAACTGGCGGACGGACCAACCTTTGCTCACTGCCAACGATAACACTGTTCTTATGGTGGATGCGCGAACGACGGGGCTGTAGGTTTCCCCAAAATCATCGCCCTTCCTCTGCAAGAACCCACGAGCAACCAGCCTTGCTTTGTGGCGTTCGATCTTTCGGGTAGGCGCAAGGGCTCCATATCTGTCGAGCGCATTGAATGACCTCTTGATTCTGTAAACCCATTTGGATGTTATCACATTCATACCAGGGGTTTGCGGTACCAAATGCCACGTCTCATTCTCGACCAGGGCGCTGTATTCATCTTTCATAGCTTGAACCCAAATCGGAGATGTTGAGGCTTCTTTGTAGCTCTTTGGTTCGATCTGTGAAGGATCGTCGTACATAGAAAGAACATGATTATTTGCAAACTTGGGAAGATCGACCACGAAATCCCTAAGGTGAGGCGGTGGGTGTGACTGTCTCTGTGAGCGTCGTGGGGGAGGGGAGTGATTTGGAGGTGGACTGTTTCTGTGAGCGTTTTGATTAATGGATGAAGGAGGGGAGTGATTTGGTGTTATAACACGTGTAAAGGAGGATGGTAGTGTATTGTTGACTAAGTCAACAGATAATGGCTTGAATTTGGAAGTAATAGAAGACCTAGGAGGAGTGGTAATCAATGGACTTGATAACCATGGAAATTCTTTCTCGTCAAAGAGGACATGACGAGAAGTGATAAATTGATGTGTGGTGGGGTTATAGCAGATGTAACCCTTTTGAAGATGAGGGTAGCCCAAGAATATGCATGGTGGTGAACGAGGAGCGAGTTTGGAGATGGACGAAGAGGATAACATCGACAACCAAATACTTTGAGTATAGAGTAATCTGGTGGTCTTTTGAAGAGAAGCTCGAAACAAGAACAGGAGTTTTGTGGCGGTGATGGAAGCAAAAAATAATGTACTTTTCCATCGGCGCTTTTGCGACTACTGTGAAGAACCCACCTCCGGCCACACCTAAGAAGAACAAACAGAAGGTCTCGAAGAGAAAGAGGTATTCCCCTCCGATGAGCTATGGCACCCCTCCACCGGCGCCGTCCTATACACACCGCCAATCTCCCACTGTCTGGAGGTCTCCATCCTTACTTCCACCGATATTGCCGACTCCACCCGCAATCGCCGGCCACAACACGATCTGCCAGCTCTGCAACTCGCCAGGGCACTCGGCGCGATTATGCCCAAATCGACGCGTACACAGCGACTGGAACTGCTCAACCGAATACCTGGTGCTTGGATTCCGGTGCCTCTCACCATATGGTGCCGACTATTGCTTCCTTTGCTCAAGCGCAACCGGGTCGGACGGTGTGATAATCGGGAATGGGGGAACTCTACCCATCTCCCACATTGGTACAATCACTCTAAATTCATCATTTGGTCCCTTAACTCTTCATAATGTCCTTTGTGTCCCTACCTTGCACAAAAACTTATTATCTATTCAACGTCTATGTTCCGATCTTCATTGCTATTTTGTTCTTACTTCTACATCATTTTTCTTGAAGGACCAGGTGTCGAACAAGACTCTTTTGTCTGGTATTAGTGATGGTGGACTCTATCACCTCACTAATGTTCCAAAACAAACATCTGCTCCATCCGCTTCTTCTGGTGTTAGAACTTCCACCTCCATCTGGCACCGGCCACCCATCTTCTTCAATTCAGTCCAAGATTCAACATCACTTGCCTTCCTCCCTATCGGTCGCCTCCATCCTCATGCTCAGTGTGTCCCCAAGGCAAGGCACATAAGTTACCTTTCTCTACTCGTTCATATACTGCTTTAGCTCCTCTTGAACTGCTTCATATTGATCTTTGGCCAATAGCTGGAGACAAGAGATTCATATGAGAGAACATAAGTAAACGAGCCTCCGCTTGAGCTTCCAAGGATAAGGGTACATGAACAGCCATTTGATCCCCATCAAAGTCCTCAAAATTCAGACTTGGGCCTATCAAGCCTGCTTTCCTCGATTCAAGCCCGCAGAAGGGCCAAAGCGCCTACCCATCATCGGAAAGACTTGGAAACTAGTTAAAATATAACTCAAAAGCAACTAGGCAATCCAACTCCCATTTCTTTCTCTTCCACTTTGGCCATAATAGAGTTTTGTGACAAACTCGCACTCAAGTCCGCGGCACAATATGATGTATTGCTTCGCAATTGTACCATATATGCAATTGTTACAATATGCCGGCAATCGCTATTGTTATTGTGGTTGTTTTGGAACTTCTGGAATAACATCTACGAACAACTCATGAATGCCAATCCCGAAACTCTTACTCCAATAAGTACCACAATGAGAAGCTTGCTAAATCCAATCTCAATACTAAGTCCGAACTGGGTACGCAGTAGACTGGTTCACCTTAGAAGAGCAGGGTACGAAGTATACTATGGGGCCCCCTCATAGGGTACGAAGTATACTATGGGGCCCCCTCATAGGGTACGAAGTAGACTATGGGGCCCCCTCATAGGAGACCGATACCTAATTGCCGGCCCCAAGTGCATGGTCACCTTATCAGCCGAGTTCCTATCCCTCCCCCCTCGGAGGGGAGAGCGCATTTCATGACCTCTCCCGTGGGTCGAGCGCATCTCCCCGCCTGCTGTTGTTACACCCGCCGTTGTTACACCTGCTGCTGTTATACCTGCTCTCTGACGGAGAAGTAAATGAGAAAAAGGGAAGTTACAGTTTCCCGTGTTTTTTGCTTGTCACCCTCCTTCCGCTAAGAAGTGGTGGGTCAGAAGTGCGCTTTTCACGTGGTTTTCCATATATATCCGGCTTAAAAAGTAGCAAATCGGAAGTCCCCTCTAGAGTGAAAACCGCTTCACGAGGTTTTGCAGTTATATCCAGCTTGAAAAGTAGCTCGTCTGAATCAGCCCCTAGAGGCCGCGAAGCGCGCTCGACTGATAAGGTGACCGATAGGTCACAAGGTGCGCTCGACCCAGGGGAGAGGGATGTGCGTCGAAGAAGCCCTTGCGCCTACCCTCGGAGTCGAATGCACTTTTACAGTTATATCAGATGTGACCTATCTCATCTTCCGTACCCTCGCACTCCCGTCTCACCTACCGCGTATCCTTCTCTCGAGCATACTAGTTCAGGCGGGGAGCAACAGCGGGTAGAACAGGCACCCCGGGAGAAGAACAACAGGGAGCAGGTGAAGCAACGGCAGGAAGAGGGACTCAATGTGCTCGACCGGCAGGAAGAGGAACGGGCCCTGTCTTGGCTGCTAAGAGAAGAGGGATGAGCCTTGCCTTGACTCAACACCGGTAGGAAGAGGAACGAGCCTTGCCTTGACTCGGATAGGAATGGGCCCTGTCCTGGCTCGACTGTCAGGAAGGGGAATGGGAATGGGCCCTGTCTTGACTCCGTATCCTGCTTGCACTCCCGTGTTCATCTCCCTACTGGTCTTCCTCGACTAGCGCGCTTGCCCCTACTCCGTACCTACCTATCTCTTTATTAACACCTACACTTCCTTCCGGCCGAGGAGGGAGTTAACACTACTTCCTTCGCACTAGCGCACTCCGTGACCTTCCGTATCCAATGTATCCCGTTCCGTCCTTCACGAGTACACGTTCGTCTCCTTCTCTTCTTCGGGACGGGAGACTACCTCATGCCCTTCTTCCTCGGAACGGGACTGTACTTCTTAGCCTTCCTTCTTCGGAACGGAAGAAGAGACTACTTCGTACCATTCGACTATGGAGTGCTTGCCTACTCTGTATCCTTCTTCTTCGGAACGGGACTACTTCGTCTACTTCCTCTCCAGAGCGGGACTGCCTCGTATCCTGCTTCTCCGGAACGGGGGACTACCTCGTATCCTGCTTCTCCGGAACGGGGGACTACAGAGTACCCTTTTCTTCTTCGGAGCGAGGTGAGCTAATGAATGGATGCGATCGACCGGATGGGATGAGGAACTCAATGTGCTCAAAACCGGATGGGAGAGGAATGTAATGAGTTAACTGTGAACGGGAGAGGAACGGGAATGAGCCTTTTGTCTTGACTCCGTATCCTTCGTGGCTAGGGTGCTCATCTCCCTAATGGTCTCCTTCCAGGTCTCACGGAAGATATCTCCATCTCCGGGTCTCACGGGGGACTGGCCCGGTCTCACAGAGGAGGTCCACCCCGCGCCTACACTTCCTTCCGACCAAGCGTGCTCATCTCAGCAAGGGTCTCCCCCGACTCCTGTCTCACCGACCTACTCCGCATCCTGCTCTTCTGAGGTGAACGGGTCTACCTACTTATCTCCTTAACACCTAAACCTACCTCCGGCCGGAAGAGCTCCCTTCTCCTGAACCCACTAGTCCAGATGGAACGGTAGAACAACGGCGGGAAGAGGTCCCGTTCGCGCTCGGAAGAAGAAGAGGATACCATAGGTCAAGGAATGCGCTCGACTGTAAGAGGCTACGGAGTGTGCTCGACCATGCCCTTGTGCCTACCCTTTGTCTTTGCGGAATGAGCCTCCCTCTTCCACGCGGAGAAGTAATGGTCTCCCTCCCTCACGAACACACGGGGAAGTAACGGTTCCTCCCTCGACTCCCGTCGCATCTCCCTAATGGTATCCTGCTCTCCTGAGGTGAACCAGCCCATACTGCTTATCTCTAGTACCTGAAGAGGGATTAGGAGAGTTTCTCTCTGCCGACACAGCTTAACACCTAAACACTACCGCCGGCCGAGGGGATAACAAAACTGCCTCCTTCTCTTGAGCATACCGGTTCAGGTGCAACAGCAGCTGGGGGTGGAACAGACACCACGAGAGAGCAACAGGGAGTTCGACCGGAGGTAGAGGTCAAGGGTGAACCTAAACCCTAACCCTAGGGATAAAGAACTACGAAGGAAGAGGAACTCGATGTGCTCGACCAGCAGGAGAAGGAGACAGGGCAGAACGAGATGACTCGGCTAGAGTCTGGTGACAGAGTTACAAAGAAATGAGAAAAAGAGACAGTTACAGTTTCCCGTGTTTTTTCGTTGTCACCTTCCTTCCGCTAAGAACTAACGGAGTCGAAGTGCACTTTTCATGAACTTTCGCACATGGCTGGATGCGAAGTTCCACTTATGTATGTACGACTTCCCTAGGGAAGAGCCCTTTCATGACTTTTACAGCTATATCCGGCGTGACCTATCTCATCTTCTTCCCCGGTGCAAGGGTCCGGTCGAGTCTACTCATCCCGAGGGCAGCTAACGTCTCACCTACTTCATACCCTTCTTATTCGGAACGGGACTATACTTCCCTCCCCTCGCGCGCCTGTGTTCATCTCCCTCTTTTCTTCCAGAGCAGGAGGACGAGACTATTCCGAGGGTAGGCGCAAGGGCTTCTTCGACGCACATCCCTCTCCCCTGGGTCGAGCGCACCTTGTGACCTATCGGTCACCTTACAGTCGAGTCTACCAATGTAGCCTTCCGGACTAGCTAATAGCATCTTTCTCCCCGTTGGTATCCCTGTCTTTCTCTCCCACACGGAGGAGTAACAGTCCTTCTCCCTTTCGTCTCCCCCGACTCCTGTCTCACGGACCTACAGAGTACCCTGCTCTTCTAAGTTAACCCCAGTACTTCCTTCCGGCCGAGGATGGAACTAATACTACTCTTCCTTCGTCTCCTTCACGAGCACGTGCGGCTACTTCGTCTCCTTCTTCTTCAGAGCGGGACTATACTTCATTTCGGGACGGGACCACTTCACACCCTTCCTTCCTCGGAGCCGGGACTACTCCGGACACTCTTCTTCAGAGCGGGAGACTACTTCATACTCCTTGACTCTCGTCTCACCAACCCATTGTCTTCCTCTTCCGAACGGGACTGCTTCATAACCTTCTCTTCTTCCGCACGGGACGGAGAAGTAATGGTCTTCTTCGCACGTTAGTGCTCGCCGTATTCGTATTCCTCGCACTAGCGTGCTCAACTAGAAATAGCCTTCGCTTCCGTCTCACCGGCCTAATGGTCTCCTGTGTCTAGGGGGAACCGGTCTACCTACTTCCCTCGTTAACACCAATACTTCCTTCCGGCCGAGGAGAGTTAACACTAAAACTACTTCCCTCCCCTCAACATACTAGTCCAGATGGAACAGCAGCTGGCGGAACAACAGCCCGAGAGAACAACAAAGGAGAAGGATACCAACGGGAGTTCGACTGATAAGGATAGGATATGAAGTAGGCTCGACCACGCAGCAGGAGAGGACACACAGTAGATGGGACGATAGCGCGAGGAAGCCCGTGCCGGGAGTTGCTTCACGTTAGAAGGGCAGGATACCAATGGCT